AATGAAGTGCCTGAAAAAGGATTATTGTGATAGAATAAATCATGTAATAAATTCTATTACCTTCATTAGTTTATATTGGACAGAATTAAACTATCACCAGAAATATCAAAAATTTCAGTGCACCATACACCACAATATAGTCCTTACCAAGGACAAGTAAGCTAAAACTCAAGCTAACGGGCTCATACCCCGTGTATAGAGGTATGACTCTCTTCTCTAGTGTTGAAAAATTCCGCTAGAATTATATTTTATTTCACATTAATGAGAGGAGTGCTAATTACAATTTCATCAAATTCCTGATTAAGAGCTTGAATAGGACTTGAAATTAACCTTTTATCATTCATTCCGATCCTAATAAATAATAACAATATTTACACTACAGAAGCAGCACTAAAATATTTTCTAATCCAAGCATTAGCATCATCCAGACTCCTATTTTTAATTGTAATAGAAATTACTCTAGAAATGATTTCATTCAATTTTACAAACTTATTAACCACAATAATTGTTTCTAGACCACTAATATTAAAATGTGGAATTGCACCTTTACATTGATGATTCCCGAGAGTTATAGAAGGATTAAATTGAAGTAATTGCTTCATTATAATAACACTACAAAAAATTGCACCAATAATTTTGTTATCATTAATATTAAACAACACCTCATTAAGCATAATTTCAATTATATCTATCATTGTTGGTGCAATTGGTGGTTTAAATCAAACCTCAATTCGAAAATTATTAACCTATTCATCAATTAACCATATTGGTTGAATATTATCAGCTTTAATAGTTAATGAAAATTTGTGAATATTCTACTTCAGAATTTATTCAACCTTAACAATAACTTTCATCTTAATTACAAAACTTTTAAATATTTCCTTCATAAACCAAATCAATTTAATAAATAGTAATTTATGAACATCAAAATTTTTAATATTTTCCTCATTATTATCCCTTGGTGGATTACCCCCATTTCTAGGATTTTTACCAAAATGAATAATTATCCAGACCATAGTTGATAATAATTTAATTTTTCAAGTTACCATAATAACTCTATTCTCATTAATTACTCTGTTTTATTATTTACGACTGTGTTATTCATCTTTCATAATTTTACATCTTGAACCAACATGAAATTTTTTTCTGAAAATTACAATATCATTAAAATTTTCACTTATATTAACTTTTACACTATTAGGGCTTCTACTTTCACCACTACTAATTAACCTTGTATAAGGCTTTAAGTTAATATAAACTTATATCCTTCAAAGCTATATATAAAGGTGAATCTTTAAGTCTTAATAACTCTTTGTTATTCCTATAGAATTGCATTCTATTATCATTCATGAATATAAAACTTAGTAAAAGAATTTTTATTCATAAATAGATTTACAATCTATCACCATTAATTCGGCCATTTCACTACTTGGGACGATGGTTTTTCTCCACAAATCACAAAGATATCGGAACTTTATATTTTATATTTGGAGGTTGAGCTGGAATAGTAGGAACATCCCTCAGAATATTAATCCGAGCTGAATTAAACCAACCTGGATCCTTAATTGGAGATGATCAAATTTATAATGTAATTGTTACAGCCCACGCATTTGTAATAATTTTCTTTATAGTAATACCAATCCTGATTGGAGGGTTTGGAAATTGATTAGTACCACTAATATTAGGAGCACCTGACATAGCATTTCCACGAATAAATAATATAAGATTCTGATTATTACCTCCATCATTAACTTTACTTTTAGCAAGAAGTTTAGTTGAAAGTGGAGCTGGAACCGGTTGAACTGTTTATCCTCCTCTGGCAAGAGGATTAGCTCATGGGGGAGCATCTGTAGATTTAGCAATTTTCTCACTTCATCTAGCAGGGGTTTCTTCAATCCTAGGAGCCGTAAATTTTATCTCAACCACAATTAATATAAAACCACTAAATATAAAACCTGATTATATTCCACTATTTGTTTGAGCTGTAGCAATTACAGCACTCCTTCTCCTTCTTTCACTACCAGTCTTAGCAGGAGCAATTACTATATTACTAACTGACCGAAATTTAAATACATCATTTTTTGATCCTGCAGGAGGAGGTGATCCAATTTTATATCAACACCTATTTTGATTTTTTGGTCATCCAGAAGTGTATATTCTCATTCTACCAGGATTTGGGATAATTTCCCATATTATTTGTCATGAAAGAGGTAAAAAAGAAGCCTTTGGTAATCTAGGAATAATTTTTGCTATAATAGCAATTGGATTATTAGGATTTGTAGTATGAGCTCATCACATATTTACTGTAGGAATAGATGTTGATACACGAGCCTATTTTACATCCGCTACCATAATTATTGCAGTTCCTACAGGAATCAAAATTTTTAGATGATTAACAACAGTCTATGGATCAAAATTATCTTATAGAGCTCCTTGTTTATGATCATTAGGATTTGTATTTTTATTTACTGTAGGAGGATTAACAGGTGTTGTATTAGCCAATTCTTCTATTGATATTATTCTTCATGATACCTATTATGTTGTTGCCCACTTCCATTATGTCCTTTCAATAGGAGCAGTATTTGCAATCATAGCAGGATTCATTCAATGATATCCATTATTTACAGGCTTATCATTGAATCCAAAATGACTTAAGGTTCAATTCACAATTATATTTTCTGGAGTTAACTTAACATTTTTTCCTCAACACTTCCTAGGATTAGCTGGTATACCTCGACGATATTCAGATTACCCAGACGCCTACACAATATGAAATGTATTATCATCAATTGGATCAATAATTTCATTTGTAAGAGTACTAATATTCATTTTCATTATATGAGAAAGCATAATAACTAACCGACTTATTCTTTTTTCAACCCATACTAGAAATTCAATTGAATGACTACAAAATATACCCCCAACAGAACATAGTTATTCCGAATTACCATCATTAACAATAAATTATCTAATTTGGCAGAGAAGTGCAGTGGATTTAAGCTCCACTTATAAAGTTCACAACTTTTTTTAGAAAAAATGACAACATGATCAAATATTAATTTACAAGATAGAGCTTCTCCTATTATAGAACAGTTAATCTTCTTCCATGACCATACTATAATAATTATTATTATAATCCTCACAGTAGTCTCCTATATAATATTTCTCCTTATCAAAAATAAGTTTATTAATCGATTCTTATTAGAAGGTCAAATAATTGAAGTTGCATGAACAATCGCCCCAGCAATCATTTTAATTTTTATTGCTCTACCATCCTTACGGTTACTTTATTTAATAGATGAAATTAATAAACCAATTTTAACTTTAAAAACTATTGGACATCAATGATACTGAAGATATGAATATTCAGATTTCTCAAAAATTGAGTTTGATTCATATATAATTCCCCAAAATGAATTAACAAACAAAGAATTTCGCTTACTAGATGTAGACAATCGAGCAACTTTACCCACCAATACATTTATCCGAATTATTATTACAGCAGCAGATGTTCTTCACTCATGAACAATTCCATCCCTAGGAGTAAAAGCAGATGCTACTCCAGGACGCCTAAATCAAACTAGATTCTTTATAAATCGTCCTGGAGTATTCTACGGGCAATGTTCAGAAATTTGTGGAGCCAACCATAGCTTCATGCCTATTGTAATTGAAAGAATTCCAATAAATAAGTTTATTAATTGAATTTCACATTATGAATCATTAGATGACTGAAAGCAAGTAATGGTCTCTTAAACCAATTTATAGTAAATTAGCAAATTACTTCTAATGAAAAATTAGTTAATAATAACGTCAATTTGTCAAATTGAAATAACCAGTTTAATGGTATTTTTTTATTCCACAAATAATACCATTAAACTGGTTATTTCTATTTATTATATTTAATCTCATCTTCTTAATATTTAACATTATAAATTACTTTCAACCGGTTCCAGCTCCACTTTCAACTAAACTTTCCATTAAAATAAACCCCTCCTCGTGAAAATGATAGTAAATTTATTTTCTGTATTTGATCCTACTACAAGAATTATAAATTTCTCATTAAATTGAATAAGAACCTTAATCGGTATATTATTAATTCCCACAAGATTCTGATTTATTCCTTCCCGGCATATATTTTTATGAATAAATATTATCTTCAAATTACACCAAGAATTTAAAACCCTTTTAGGTTTTAATATAATTAATAAAGGATCCTCTTTTATTTTCATTTCATTATTTTCCCTAATTATATTCAACAATTTCCTAGGATTATTCCCTTATATTTTCACAAGAACAAGTCATTTAACTTTAACTCTATCTTTAGCACTTCCTATATGATTAAGATTTATAATATTTGGTTGAATTAATAATACACAACACATATTTATTCATTTAGTTCCTCAAGGAACTCCACCCATTCTTATACCATTTATAGTTTGCATTGAAACTGTTAGAAACTTAATTCGACCAGGTACCTTAGCTGTCCGTTTAACAGCAAATATAATTGCTGGCCACCTATTATTAACCTTATTAGCCAATACCGGTCCTTCTATAACAATACTAATATTAACTTTATTACTAATTACACAAACCCTTTTATTAATTTTAGAGTCAGCAGTCGCAATTATTCAATCTTATGTATTTTCAATTTTATCAACACTTTATTCTAGAGAAGTAAACTAATGACAAATCACAGAAATCATCCTTTTCATTTAGTTGATCAAAGACCATGACCTTTAACAGGAGCAATTGGAGCTTTTACAATAATAGTAGGGCTTATTAAATGATTTCATTATTTTAATATCATTTTATTATTTCTAGGAATTATTATTTTAATTTTAACAATAATTCAATGATGACGAGACATTACACGAGAAGGAACATATCAAGGACTTCACACAAAATTTGTAACTAAAGGGTTACAGTGAGGAATAATCCTATTTATTATTTCAGAAGTATTCTTTTTTATTTCTTTCTTCTGAGCATTTTTTCATAGAAGTCTTTCCCCAACTGTTGAAATTGGTTCACTTTGACCTCCTATAGGAATTCAACCTTTTAATCCTTTACAAATTCCCCTTCTTAATACTGCTATTCTTCTAGCATCAGGAGTAACTATTACATGATCCCATCATAGATTACTTCATAACAACTTTAATCAAACCTTCCAAGCTTTATTTTTTACCATCCTTCTAGCAATTTATTTTACTATTCTTCAAGCATATGAATATATTGAAGCCCCTTTTACTATTGCAGATTCAATCTACGGATCAACATTTTTTATAGCAACAGGTTTTCACGGACTACATGTAATTATTGGGACAACATTTTTAATTATATGTTTAATACGACACTCTCTTCTCCATTTTTCATCCTTTCATCACTTCGGATTTGAAGCAGCAGCCTGATATTGACATTTTGTTGATGTAGTATGATTATTTTTATATATTTCAATTTACTGATGAGGGAGATAATTTATTTAATATATTTAGTATATTTGACTTCCAATCAAAAAGTTTGTTTACCAAAATAAATAATTATAATAATAGCAATGTTAATATCAATAACAATAACATTATCAACCCTAATTATATTTTTAGCATCAATTCTATCAAAAAAAACTATTGAAGATCGAGAAAAATCATCACCATTCGAATGCGGATTTGATCCAATAAATTCAGCACGACTACCTTTTTCATTGCGGTTTTTTTTGATTGCTGTTATTTTCCTCATCTTCGATGTGGAAATTGCACTATTATTACCAATACCTATTTTAATAATAAATTCCAATATTATACATTGAATAATTATTAGATTTTTATTTCTTCTTATTCTCCTACTAGGGCTTTATCATGAATGAAATCAAGGATCACTTGAATGAGCATCCTAGGATGATAGTTAATAATAACAGTTGGGTTGCATTCAAAAAGTACTGAAAATATCAGTTCATCTTTAATATGAAGCAATTTCTGCAGTTAGTTTCGACCTAATATATTGATATTTATTTATCCATATTAATTGATTGAAACCAAAATAGAGGTATATTATTGTTAATAATAAAAATGAATTAAAATTTTCCAATCAAGGAAATATGTAAAGTAAAAGCTGCTAACTTATTACCATAACGAATAATCTCGTTTATATTTCTATTTATGTAGTTTAATAAAAACCTTACATTTTCACTGTAAAAATAAAGTCTATTTCATAAATACCCAAAGATAATTTATCTCCTAAACATCTTCAATGTTTTGCTCTAAATAAGCTATTTAAGTTACCATACAAATACTACTAAAACAACAAATCACATAATAAAAATTATTAAAAATATCTTTAAATTATTAAATTGTCAAATTTGATTTATCTTACTAAATATAATTAAACAAGTAAATAAACCCTGACTGCCAAAATATTCATTTCAACCAAAATCAATAATTTTTATAACATTATATCCTAAATTTAAAGGTATTTTTAATAATCCATAAGTAGAAATATAAGGCATATACCACATTATGCTCATAAAATACGTTAAATGTATCAACTTTATTGACACTAATATTTCCCCTAAATTAATTTTAGATAATTCATATCCTAAGTAACCTCCAATAATTCTAACCAAAATAGCCAATATCTTATATTCTAAAGACAGGCAAATAACTACTGGTGTAGGAAAAAGAACTCAACTTATTAAAGATCCACCAAAAATAACAACAACCAATAACAAATTTATCCCAATCAACATTTTTTTATTATCTTCACTTATATGATAAAAAACCACTATATTTATATCCCCATACATAGTAAAAAAAAATAAACGAACAGAATAACAAACAGTTAATCCCGTAGAAATAAAAAATAATATATAAATAAAAATATTTAAATAACACATTGACGTAATCTCCAAAATTAAATCCTTAGAATAAAATCCAGCCAAAAAAGGTATACCACACAAAGAAAAATTTGAAACTATCAAACAAGATGAAGTAAAAGGTATTTGAAAACTTAAACTACCCATATATCGAATATCTTGAGAATCATTCATAAAATGAATAATTACCCCAGCACACATAAATAACAATGCCTTAAATAAAGCATGTATTAACAAATGAAAAAAAGCTAATTTATAAAATCCTATTGACAAAATTCTTATTATTAAACCTAATTGTCTTAAAGTAGATAAAGCAATAATTTTCTTTAAATCAAATTCATAATTAGCCCCTAATCCCGCCATAAATATTGTTAATACACCAATAATTAATAAAATTATATTTAAATTGTTATTAAAAGCTACACCAAATCGAATTAATAAATATACCCCTGCAGTTACCAAAGTAGATGAATGTACTAAAGCAGAAACAGGGGTAGGAGCAGCTATAGCTGCTGGTAATCAAGAAGAAAATGGAATTTGAGCTCTCCTAGTTATAGCTGCTAAAACCACCAAAAAAGTAATTAATTCCATCTCTACTCTAATTATAAAAAAATCCAAAAAATAAATATAATTTCATCTCCCAAAGTTTAATATTCAAGCAGTAACTATCAATAAAGCCACATCACCAATTCGATTAGATAACGCTGTTAACATACCAGCATTACACGATTTAATATTCTGATAATAAATTACTAAGCAATAAGAAACCAAACCTAATCCATCCCACCCTAATAAAATTCTAATTATATTAGGACTAATAATCAAGAATATTATAGAAATTACAAATAACAAAACTAAATAAATAAAACGATTAATATTTAAATCACCACTTATATAATCTTCACTATACAAAATAACTAATGAAGAAATATAAAAAACAAATCCCATAAATATTAATGACATTCAATCAAACAAAAAAGTCATAACAATTCTTGTTGAATTTAAACTAACAAGTTCTCATTCTACAAAAATAACTAAATCATATAACACAAAATAAAATCCTAATATTACCATTAATAATCTAATAATAAATAAATATAAAAATCCCATAAAACAAACACCTAAATATTTCACAACCTAAAATAACACTATATATCCCCGATATCACAAATCGATATTTTAATTAAACTATTTAAGTAATTTATATTCAAATAACCATTATATCTCTACATAAAATTAACAAGTTTAAAGGAAACCAATGCAAAAATAACAATAAAAATTCACGAACATACCCTAAAGAACAACAAAATAAACCAGAGTATAATATACCATGTTGACTATAAGAAAATAAATATAAAGTATAAGCAGCTCTAAAAAAAGATAATAATATTAATATTAATATTCTTATTCATCTTCACCCTACTAAACTATTCAATAGTCTAATTTCACCAACCAAATTTAATGACGGAGGTGCAGCTATATTACAAGAACACAATAAAAATCACCATATAGACATTCTTGGTATAAAATTTATTAAACCCTTATTAATTAACAATCTCCGTCTACTCAACCGTTCATAAGAAATATTAGCCAAACAGAATAATCCAGAAGAACATAAACCATGACCAATCATTAATGTGTATGAACCACAATAACCCCAATATAATATCGTTATTAAACCTCTAATAACTATTCCTATATGAGCAACAGAAGAATAAGCAATTAATGATTTCAAATCAATTTGACGTAAACATATTAAACTTACTAAAATACCCCCAACTAAACTAATAACAATTCAAATATAATTTAATTTTCACCCAACAGATACTAAAATACTTATTAAACGAAGTAACCCATATCCTCCTAATTTTAAAAGCACTCCAGCCAAAATTATTGAACCAGAAATTGGAGCTTCAACATGAGCCCTCGGCAATCATAAATGTACTAAATATATTGGCATCTTCACCAAAAATGATATAATTATTGAAAAATAAAATAATCAATTCACCCCAATAAAATTTTCAACCAAATAAAATACCAAAGTACCCATGTATTTATTTATATATATAATACCAACTAATAAAGGTAAAGATGCTATAAGTGTATAAAATAATAAATATATACCTGCCTGCAACCGTTCAGGTTGATATCCTCATCCTAAAATAAGAAATAAAGTAGGAATTAAACTTCCCTCAAAAAATAAATAAAAAGAAAACACAGTTATACTTCTAAAAGTACAAATCAATATTAACATCAATATCAAAATAATAATAATAAAAAATGAATTAAAATATCCATAGTAATAAATTGATTCTCTAGCTATAATTATCAAAGCACAAATTCAAATTCTTAAAATAATTAAACCAAATCCTAAATAATCATATCCAAAAACATAGCTAATTCCTCTAAAATTAAAAAAATTAGGTAAACCAATCATAAAAAGAAATATTAACAAGAATATAAAAGACTGATTTAACCATCATCTTTTCCTTAAAAAACAAATAGGGATTAAAAAAATCACAAAAAAAATAAACCTTAACATTGAAGAATATTAAAAGTATTAAAATAATCATTACCATATCTACGAATTATTCTTACTAAAACTGATAAACCCAATGCCCCCTCACACACAGAAAAAGTCAAAAATACCATTCTAAAAAATAATTCATAATCCATTTCCAACAAATATAAATAAATTATAAGATATAAAATTAAAACAATATATTCTAAACTCAATAAAGTAATTAATAAATGTTTACGATTAGAACAAAAAACCCAAACTCCACACACAAACATTATAAACACATATATTGTCATTAGTTTTAATAATTTAAAAAAAAATATTGATCTTGTAAATCAAATATAAGTATAAACTTTTAAAACTTCAGAGGAAAAGAAATCTTTTTCATCAATACCCAAAACTGATATTTTACTTAAACTATCCCCTGACATAAAAATAACTATTATCTTCTTCAGAACCTTAATATCCATTCTCCTTATTAATACAAATCATCCTATAATTATAGGTATAATTTTACTAATTCAAACAATTTTAATTATATTATTAACAGGGATAATATCCCAGTCATTCTGATTCTCATATATCTTGTTCCTTATTTTCATTGGAGGTATATTAATTTTATTTATTTATGTAACAAGATTAGCATCAAATGAAATAATCTCTTTATCAAAGAAAACTCTTATTATTATATTAATATTTACTGTTATTTTACTCATTAGAACTAATTTTATTCAAATAAACTTGAATACACAAGACAATTTTTTATTTACCAATATAAATAACTCCTTAAATAATCAAACCATAAAATTATATAATTTACCAACTCAATTAATTACTATTCTTTTAGGTTCTTATTTATTTCTCTCCCTAATTGCTGTAGTTAAAATCATTAATATTTTTAAAGGCCCTTTACGAAAAATAAACTAATGAATAAACCAATACGAAAAATACAACCACTAATTAAAATTATTAATAATTCATTAATTGATTTACCAACTCCCTCAAATATTAATTCATGATGAAACTTCGGATCAATACTTGGATTATGTTTAATAATTCAAATTATTACAGGAATTTTCTTAGCTATACACTATTGCCCCAATATCGAATTAGCTTTCTCTAGAGTTAATCACATTTGTCGAGACGTAAATTATGGGTGATTACTACGAACTATTCACGCGAATGGCGCCTCAATATTCTTCATTTGCATTTACATACATGTTGGTCGAGGAATATATTATGGATCTTATAAATTTATCCATACATGATCAATTGGAGTTATAATTCTCCTCTTAACAATAGCAACAGCTTTTATAGGATATGTATTACCATGAGGTCAAATATCATTTTGAGGAGCAACAGTTATTACTAATCTATTATCTGCAATCCCATACATAGGAATTGATTTAGTTCAATGAGTATGAGGAGGATTTGCTGTTGACAATGCTACACTTAACCGATTTTTCACATTCCATTTTCTTTTCCCCTTTATCATTCTAGCAATAGTAATTATACACCTAATATTTCTTCACCAGACAGGATCAAATAATCCACTAGGAATAAATAGTAATATTGATAAAATTCCCTTTCACCCTTATTTCTCAGTCAAAGATTTAATAGGATTTATAATTATAATTACATTATTAATCATGTTAACATTACATAATCCTTATCTTTTAGGAGATCCAGATAATTTCATCCCAGCAAATCCACTAGTTACGCCAGTTCATATTCAACCAGAATGATACTTCCTATTTGCATATGCAATTCTACGATCTATTCCTAATAAATTAGGTGGAGTAATTGCACTATTTTTATCAATTACAATTCTATTTATTATACCATTATATAAATCTAAATTCCAAGGAAATCAATTTTACCCAATTAATCAAATTATATTTTGAATTCTAGTTAATACAGTAATTTTATTAACATGAATTGGTGCAAAACCAGTTGAAGAACCATTTATTATTACAGGACAAATCTTAACAATTCTTTATTTTAGATATTATATTTTTACCCCATTATCACTTAAAATATGAGATACTATTACAAACTAAGTTAAACACTTCAGAAAGTCTTATATTTTGAAAATATAAATTAAGGAGTTTAAATCTCCTATTAACTTAATTACTTAAATACATTCCCTAAACAATAAAGAAAGAAAAAATCATTAACTTTACTCCAACATAAAATAATAAATAATTTAATGATAAAGGCAAAAATCTCTTTCAAGCCAAATACATTAATTTATCATAACGAAATCGAGGTAAAGTACCACGAACTCAAATAAATAAAAAAGAAATCATAACCAACTTTAAATAAAAAAAAAAATTATTAATATCACCCCCAAAAAAAATTATTACTATTATTATACTTATAAATAAAATTCTTGCATATTCAGCTAAAAAAATTAAAGCAAATCCCCCACTTCTATACTCAACATTAAATCCAGAAACTAATTCAGATTCACCCTCCGCAAAATCAAAAGGTGTACGATTGGTTTCTGCTAGTCTTGATGTAAATCAAATTAACCCTAATGGAAAAAAAATAAATACTAACCAAAAATACCTTTGAAAATTAAATAACATAATTAAGTTATATCTACCAACCAAAAAAATAAATGATAATATTACTAATGCCAATCTTACCTCATAAGAAATTGTTTGAGCTACAGCCCGAAGACCTCCCAATAATGAATAATTTCTATTTGAAGATCAACCTGCAACCATAACCGTATAAACACCTAATCTTATACATCTCAAAAAATACAAAAATCCCATTTCAAAAAAAATTAAACCTCTCAAATAAGGAATTAATATTCAAATAATTAATGCTAAAAATAAATTAAAAATAGGAGCATAATAATATGAAATATAATTAGAAATTAAAGGAAAAGTTTGCTCCCTTAAAAATAACTTAACTGCATCTCTAAAAGGTTGAAAAAGACCAAATCATCCTACCCTATTAGGTCCTTTTCGAATATGAATATACCCTAAAACCCTTCGCTCCAATAAAGTCAAAAAAGCCACACCAACTATAACAAAAATTAATAAAATTAAACCAACTAACCCAATAATAACTAAATCAAACAATACTACTTATAGAGCCAATCTATATTTATAGATTCTAAATCCACTGCACTTCTCTGCCAAATTAGTATAATAAATTAATTCTCAAAAATTATTTTCAATTTCTGGTCCTCTCGTACTAAGAAATTTATTATATTTATAGATAGAAACCAACCTGGCTCACGCCGGTTTGAACTCAAATCATGTAAGATTTTAAAGGTCGAACAGACCTAATTATTTCAGCTTCTACACCCAAAATTTATCTTAATTCAACATCGAGGTCGCAATCTTTCTTGTCAATAAGAACTCTTAAAAAAAATTACGCTGTTATCCCTAAGGTAATTTAAACTTATAATCACTAAATAATGGATCTCATAACCATTAATACATGTATACATAAACAAAAAGTTTTTCATATTTTATAATCACCCCAACCAAATATTACATTATACATTATTATTTACAAACAATCAACATAAACATAATATTAAATTCTATAGGGTCTTCTCGTCCCATAAAAAAATTTAAGCATTCTTACTTAAAATTTAAATTCAATTACCAATATAATTTAAGACAGTGTATATCTCGTCCAACCATTCATTCCAGCCTTCAATTAAAAAACTAATGATTATGCTACCTTTGCACGGTCAAAATACCGCGGCCCTTTAAACTTATCAGTGGGCAGGTCATATCTTCAAACCAATACAAAAAAAGATGTTTTTGTTAAACAGGCGAATATAAATATTGCCGAATTCCTTAAATATAATTACCAAATAATCAACCAGTCAATATAAATAATAATTTACTAATTTCATCATAATTACATTAATTATTAAATTTCATCTTAATTCAAATAAACAAAATAAATTAAAAAAAAAAATTACAAAATAATAAAATTTAAACTTTTATATCCTCCTATTGATAATCAACACTAAATCCACACTATTAATATACAATTAATTAATTATATAAATATACTCAAGAGATTATCCCCCTAAATATCTGCTTCAACTAAAAAAAACTAATAAATTAGTTTCTTACAATCAAAACATAAATTAAATTTATTTCCAAGAAAACTAGATATATTTTAAACCGATTAACATCTCACCACCAATTAAATATTAACAATAATTATATTACAACAATTATAATAATCAATTAGCTCTTTAAATATCGAGAAACACATAATTCATATACCAATTTTAATAAACCCTGATACACAAGGTACAATAAAATAAATCAACTTCCAAAAACATTATAACCAAATTCATCCTTTACAGTACTAATTAACTATAATAAAAAAATTTTATCCTTAAATACAACAACAAAAATATATTTATAATCACAATTAACAAAAATAAAATATTCTATATTCAAATTTGACTGACTTGCACAATCAATATTTCAATGTAAATGAAACCTCTAACTATTTAGAAAAACTTGTTAATATCAATCTAGCTACACCTTCCGGTACACCTACTATGTTACGACTTATCTCATCTTAATAACGAGAGTGACGGGCGATGTGTACATACATTAGAGCTAGTTTCACAATAACAATCTTCAAATAATTACTATTAAATCCATTTTTATTATCATATTACAACAATAAATCCACATATTTATAACAATGTAATCCATTTCAACTCATTCATAAACTGCACCTTGATCTGAAATTTTATTTAATTAAATAAAAAAAAATATCTCTAAAAAGATTCTTAACAACGACGGTATACATATATAAAATAAGTAAGGTTCAACGCGGACTATCAATTACTGAACAGATTCCTCTAAACAGACTAAAATACCGCCAAATTCTTTAAGTTTCAAGCCCATAACTACTACTACTTCAATCTTTTCATTTTTAAATCATAAATAATAGGGTATCTAATCCTAGTTTATTAAATGATTTCATAGCATCATACCAATTATATTAACATATTTCACCTAAATATTAATTCCACCTAACAATTAAGTACTCCTTATATATATATATAAATATAAACTACACAACCAATAAAATTTACTTATATTTTATGTCTAACCGCGACTGCTGGCACATTCTTAATCAATACTTATAGACAATTACTAACTCAAAACATCTTTCATAAACCAATCCAAAATATTACAATATAAATTATCATCAAGATTAATAATTCACGCAAATACTTATATATAAATTAATGTCATAATAAATTATCCAAGCTAGAATAAAACTCATAACTCTACTAAAACATGTAATGTTTTAGGGTCACCAATCTCACTTTCTTTTTATTTTACTCTCTCACATCACCACTTAAGGTACCATTTTTATCTATGCTTCATTATTTTTCCCTATTTAATGAAGCATAGATAAAAATAAAATTTACTGATTTATATTCTATATAAGTAGCATATTTGACCTATAATAAATATTTAGTATTACTATAATTAATAATAATTATGTATTGTATTTAAATATTAATTTATTATTAAATAAAACTTATTGACAATCAATAAGATTAGAATACTATGTATTCAAATTTATTATATATAATACTCTTTATACCCAGGATACATAGGTATGTATATTTTTATATAAGGCAAATATCTTAAAATATGTTTTATTTATTCTTCAAATACTGCTTTTCTTTTTAGTAATTTAAGATTTTATATCAAATAACTATTTATATTTTATTAAGTATTTATTATAATCGACCCCTCTGTCCAACTAACAATCTCAATACAATCACCCACTTTTTTTTCAACCCAATGAAAATTTTTCTTTATTTTATTTTACTCTCTCACATCACCACTTAAGATACCATTTTTATCTTAACTAAACTAATAATATCAATAAATATAAATTCATAGCCCTAGAATACATAATTTTACTATTGAAAATTATAACTCAACCATCAAAAAAATAAACT